CGCCTAATACTCCGGCAACTCCCATCATATGAAATGGGTTCAATGTCCAATTATGAAATCCTTGGAAAAAGAGGATGAATCGAAATATCGCTGCTACGCCAAAACTCGGCGCAAAGAACCAACCAGATTGCCCCAGTGGATAAATAAGGAATACGGAAACAAAAACAGCGATTGGAGCAGAGAATGAAATTGCATTATAAGGCCGCAATTGAACAGACCGAGCAAGTTCAAATTGACGTAACATGAAACCTATTAGTGCAAAAGCCCCATGGAGAGCGACAAAAGTCCACAGACCGCCTAATTGACACCAACGAGTAAAATCCCCTTGCGCTTCCGGGCCCCATAGTAGCAACAAAGAGTGTGCTAAACTATTGGCAGGGGTGGAAACTGCCGCGGTTAAGAAATTACAACCTTCCAAATAGGAACTAGCCAATCCATGGGTATACCAAGAAGTTACAAAAGTTGTCCCTGTAAACCAACCCCCTAAAGCGAAATAAGCACAAGGAAAGAGCAATAGGCCGGACCATCCTACAAAAACGAAACGGTCCCTTCGTAACCAGTCGTCCATAATATCAAATAGATCATTTTCTTCTTTAGTAACTCTACCAAGGGCTATAGTCATAGTGATCCTCCTATTCAATTACTTCAACCATTTCCGAGCACCTCATATCACTTCCAAGGCATACGATAGTTTGATTATCTGTGGACGATTTATTTCTCGTTCAATGCCCTTTTTCAAAGGTCTCGAAGATAGAAATTTTTCATTTTTATCTATGGGGTCACAACCGAGGTCGTGGTAAATCCATGAATTTGATTCGATTAGTTTTTCTTATACTATAGAAATAAACATTTGAATTCAGCATTATTCCATGACTCCTATTTCAAAGCCTATCTTTTAAGGAAAAATGAAAATAAAAGTAACCCCTCTTTTCCCACTCGCTCTCTATTGCATGGGTGGAAGAACAAAAATGGGATTCTGAAAAAAAAAAAGAAAGATATTGAAAAAAAAAAGGACTTTCGAAATCAATTTTTATGTGTAGCGGAAAGGAGTTGCGATTTCTTCTTATTCCTATAGAACATCTAGTAACAAGAATATGAAATCGTAAATAGCGAAAAATTCTTGCCTTGCGCGGTCTAAGTCTAAGGAAATACAAAAAATCCGCTTATACAATTTCATCTACATCGAATTTATATATCAGAATAGTGGATAGAGGCATCATTCAAGGAGTCAGGTCTACTTACTTTATCTTTCTTTCCAATTTTATGGTGGGTTTGATAAGAACCCTTTTTGTTTTGTTTATAAATAATCGAAAAAAGAGTTTTTTATTTTTTATATAACCTGCTTGTTTTATTATAACAAGTCCTATATGAAAATGCCCGCTGAAGAGAAAATCTATCTGATTGTTTCTCAGCCAATATCGAATTTTAGAAAGAAAAAACAAGAATTTTCTTCTTTTTTTTATTAACATTAAGAAAAAAGAATATAATTAAAATGGAATTGGCAATATAATTTTTATGGACTTTTGAAAGAAAAAGGAAGGATTTTTTGCAATCGTTATTTCTTGCCTCTGTCATATCAGGGAAACCTTTCGATTTGGAACGGGGAGAGATGGCTGAGTGGACTAAAGCGGCGGATTGCTAATCCGTTGTACAATTTTTTTGTACCGAGGGTTCGAATCCCTCTCTTTCCGCCCCCTCGGATCATTTGGGACTTTCGAATTGGAAGGAATTCTGACCCCCGGATTTTCTCATAGATAAATGTACGAAACAAATCCAATTTGTAAGAAAAAATTCCAAAAAAATTTGGATTTTTACTCCTCACGCCCAGGATTACGTCCTGGGTCATTAGATAAGAATCCAAAGATAAAGAGGGAAACAAAGAATATCACTACTGTATAAACAAAAAGTTTGAGAGTAAGCATTACATAATCTCCAAGATTTTTTTTTAAGGAATAGATTACCCGTTTTTCCTTACCACACAGATCCACTAGGATGGTTTTTTTTGATTTTTACACCTAAAAATGCAAAAATCAATTCTTGAAAAAAAATTGCAAGAATTGATTTATAATAAGCACTCTTATCAATATCAAAAATTAGGTTAGGTATTGTGTGGGTACCTAAAGGTACCTGCTCAACGTAGGTGCAGGGGGTGGGGTAGAAAGGCGGATCCCAATTTATTGCTGCAGCTATACATTCAATGTAGAAGAATTTGAATTTTAGAATCGAAGGTTCATAATATAAGACTTCTCGGCTTTTATTCATTTTTAGAATTTTTTTGGAATGAATACATCATTCAATTTGGCAGACAGAACAGAGTAGTAAAGATTTCATCGAAAACTTACAGCAGCTTGCCAAACAAAGGCTAATAGAAAAAAGAGTATAGGTATGACAGGCATAAAATCCACGATTGGGTTGAAAATGGCATAAGCTTCGGGCAATTTGGCGAAGAAAAAACTAGTAGGATAAAGAACAGAATTAAAACAGATACAGGTTAAACTAAGTATATTAGGCATAACAAGCATTTCGTTCTTGTAGAGTAGATAATTGGATTTTGATTGAGTTATTTTTCTAAGGGAAAAAGAAAAGGCGGGTTCAAAATCCTTTTTTCTTCGGACTTTCCCAAACGCAAAATACCTCCTTGTATTCGCACTCTCAAATGAGAATGGAAGAAATTCGACTTTCATATAATATCTTAATAGAATTCCATGTAATGATCAATGCATTTTTTGGATTCTATATTTTTTGGATTCTATATTATCCGCATGTCTAGAATCCTAGCAAGAGAGTATCCCTCATTTTTTATGTAATTGAAGTGGGATTGACGAATAACAAATAAACATAATAGTGTTTATTAGTGTCGCATAAAACCAGAAATGGGGCGTGGCCAAGTGGTAAGGCAGCGGGTTTTGGTCCTGTTACTCGGAGGTTCGAATCCTTCCGTCCCAGATTTTTTCTGATGAAACGAAAGATGAAATCATATTGTACCCCACACGAGACAAAAGAAAGTTTATTAAAGAGAATAATTATCTCTTATGAACTCTTAGATTAGATGCATTTCTAAGCATTCTTTTTCTTTCTCAGAAAACATAATAAAGTGTCAAGTCCAGTCAAATTGAATATCTTTATTTTCATTCAAAATTGGGTCTATCAGTCACATTCAGGATATGCCCCTACTACTACTCATTACTCATATGTGTTTTGAAATTAGAACTTCTTAGATAAACTTTATGCTCCATATCCATGAAGGGGGAATTCTTACATGATACATTTGACATCTAATGTGAAAGAAAAGAAGGACCCCCTATTTCTTTTTCCCGAACTAAAGAACTAAAGTAAGTAAATAAAAAGAAAATAAAGGGGGTATCCTAATTCTATATTTCATGGCCAGATTAAAGAATAGGAAGTTTTTAGTTTCAGCACAGGTCTTAAAACTTTTATTCTGTCTACTCGGCTTTCGAATTAATTGAAAAAATTTTAAACTTGACGTAAAACACTGTATAAAAATAAAAAATGAGACCTATCCCTTTATGATAGAGATAGATTTTTGTTGTATTATATTATTAGTAAATAGTAAAAAGGGCCCCTCTTTGGTTAAGCGAAAACCATCTCGATCTGCGATTCTTTAAATATCCAGAATGATCCATTCTGGTAAGGATAAGGTAAGAACTGTTCGTTGGATAGAATGGATTCAAAAAATCATACTTCTCCTTATTTTTGATTTGGAGTTGCTTCTTTTAGGTAAAAGAAAGAATGCTATAAGTAAAAGCAAAGGCCTTAATTTGACTTTACACGAAATGTGTTTTTTTTTTACTTCATTTTTTCCCTCTTTTGGTATTCGAGTCGAAGAAGTACGAGAATTCTATAACTACCAAAAAACTTTCAATCTTTTCATTGGAATAGTTTATTTATTTTCATTGGAATAGTTTATTTAGTTAATAGTTAATTGTTTTTGTTATGGAAAAATATATTGCTAATCTAATTCTAATATAGTAATTAAATTAATTAAACTTTTTTTGAGGTTGATAGTTTATTTGTTGGAGAAGAGTCGATCCTTCGCTTCTCATTTCAGGATTGACCATCTCGAGTCCTCTGTTGAGGATGGAAATTCAATAAAAAAGAAGTCTTAAGCAAACTTGTTTATTCGTCTTTTTCGAACTATGTTTCCTTCATATGATAGAATATGGGTTTAAATAAATTGGATCTTTGCGGAGTCTTCCCCGATAAATACTTATTTCTTTTATCCATATTTCTCCATAGATAGCAAGTTTGAATTAAATTAGTATACAAAAAACTAAACTAAACCAATGACTATTCATGATCCCATCCATATTGGATCAATTCCCTATACCACTTTGCAATGAAATTAGAGGAATGTTTGTTATGGTAAAACTTCGTTTAAAACGATGTGGTAGAAAGCAACGTGCGACTTGAAGGACATGATCGATTGTGGATTTTGTTATCCATCATTTTCCATAGTAATGAAAATGCTCTTGGCTCGACATAGTCTGTTCTATTCGTCCCGAACCAAATTTGCGCTGGGTTGTTTGTAAGTAAATAGTACACGATGGAGCTCGAGAGGACAGAATTGATTTTTTATCAAGGGAAAGAATCTAGGGTTAGTGAAAACTAATAAATTAGGCCAACTTTGTCAGTCTATCCTTAATATAGAAATCGAAAGGTTAAAATAAGAAGAAAGTCCAATTTTGGAAGATTGGAAAAACTCTTTCAATTAAAAGTCTATCAGAATCAATCGCCCATATTTGATTTCTATAGAAGAGGGAAATGCTTTATCGAAGGAAATAAGAAAAAAAGGGTATGTTGCTACTCTTTTGAAAGAAAAAAGAATAGGAATTCCCGAAGTAATGTCTAAACCCAAGGATTTCACAAATCAAAGATAAAGAATTCCGGAACAAGTAAACGCGATTTTCAATTGTCTCAACAATAGAATTGGATCAGAATAAGGAATAAAAGTCAATTCGTTCGAGATGAGACAAAGAAAAGAGTTTAGAGACGACTCAAAAAATTTGGAAGGATTTTTCCTTTTAAGTCTGTCAGTCAAAATTAACCAACTTGAGTCATGAGTATAAATGAAATTTGTTTTTTCTGTAAGGAAATTAATGCAAGTCATAGTCTAATTTCTATCTACTTGTATTATAGACAGAAATTCGAATCTTTTTCTCGAGCCGTATGAGGAGAAAACCTCCTATACGTTTCTAGGGGGGGCATTGTTTAGCTACATCTATCCCAATAAGCTGTCTATCGAATCGTTGCAATTGATGTTCGATCTCGAAGAGAAGGAAGAGATCTTCGAAAAGTAGGTTTTTATGATCCGATAAAGAATCAAACTTGTTTAAATGTTCCAGCTATTCTCTATTTCCTTGAAAAGGGTGCTCAACCTACAAGAACTGTTTATGATATTTTAAGGAAGGCAGAATTCTTTAAAGAAAAAGAAGGAACTTTGAGTTAATTGAAGAACTAATTATTTAGACACAATTTGCCTCTTTCTTAGTCCTATTTTTGACTGGATTTATGTCGTGCCAATCCAACATAAGCCCTTATTTTATTTACTTTTTCTATCTAATTTGTTTTCTTACCATTGTATTTCCATTGACAAAGGTCTATTGAACAAATAGAATTTGTAGATAGATAGGTCTCTTTATCCTCACTCCATATTAGGTTTTTCTGTCTACACTTCGCTCAAATGATAGGGTTGTCCCTCTTGCATGTACTCTCATACACATACAAGATTTATTTATATAAAGAAATATAAATTGCTAAAAAAATGACAATTTTGCTATCGTGATTGGGGCCGCTCCTTTTTTAACCTTAGTGAAATTTAGCCGGACCTGTTCATTTTGGCATTTGAGTGTTTTTAATGGGCGATAAAATCTTTCTTTTAATGTTTTGCTAGTTCAATGTTTTGACAGGAGCGTGCGGTGTAATTCCATTGATTTTTGGGTTTCGATCGTATCTAAGATCCTATTTTATCTGGGTTGCTAACTCAATGGTAGAGTACTCGGCTTTTAAGTGCGACTATGATCTTTTACACATTTGGATGAAGCAACAAATTCGTCCAGACTCTTGGTAGAGTCTAGAAGACCACGACTGATCCTCAAGGGTAATGAATGGAAAAAATAGCATGTCGTAATAAAATCAATTTCTTATTTTTGATTTTTGGAATGGAATAAAAAATTCCGATTTTCTGGGTCTAGTGAATAAATGGATAGAGCCTGGCTCCAATTCTGGTAAAATAAAAAGCAACGAGCTTAACTTCTTAATTGAAATGATTCCCCGATCTAATTAGACGTTAAAAATAGATTAGTGCCTGATGCGGGGAAAGATTGGGTTTTCCTATGAACGGACCCTTGATTTTTTCTTTTTTTTTTTAGAAATCCTAATTATTCTTGATTATAGATTGAAAAGGGATGTTATGGATTGAATGTGTAAAAGAAGCAGTATATTGATAAAGAGACTGGATTCCAAAGTCAAAAGAGCGATTGGCCTGCAAAAATAAAAGATTTGTTCTCTTTTGTAATTAGAACAAACATAAACTAATTGGATAGAAAAGGAAAAGATCTGTGGATTAGATTCCTTTTCTTTCCAGGGTTTGTATTAAAAAATGCAACACCCTGTTTTGACCATATTGCACTATGTATCATCATTTGAGAAACCGAGAAATGCTTCTTCTTTCTAATTCAAGTAGAAATACAAATGGAAAAATTGGAAGGGTATTCAGAAAAACAGAAATCTCGTCAACAATACTTCGTTTACCCACTTCTCTTTCAGGAGTATATTTATGCATTTGCCCATGATTATGGATTAAAAGGTTCCGAACCTGTGGAAATTGTTAGTTGTAATAACAAGAAATTTAGTTCACTACTTGTGAAACGTTTAATTATTCGAATGTATCAGCAGAATTTTTGGATTAACTCGGTTAATCATCCTAACCAAGATCAATTGTTGGATTACAACAATTTTTTTTATTCTGAGTTTTATTCTCAGATTCTATCTGAGGGGTTTGCGATCGTTGTAGAAATCCCATTCTCGCTACGAGAATTCTCTTGTCCGAAAGAAAAAGAAACACCAAAGTTTCAGAATTTACGATCTATTCATTCACTATTTCCCTTTTTAGAAGACAAATTTTTGCATTTACATTATCTATCACATATAGAAATACCCTATCCTATCCATTTTGAAATCTTGGTTCAACTCCTTCAATACCGGATCAAAGATGTTCCATCTTTGCATTTATTGCGATTCTTTCTCAACTACTATTCGAATTGGAATAGTCTTATTACCTCAATGAAATCGATTTTTCTTTTGAAAAAAGAAAATAAAAGACTATTTCGATTCCTATATAACTCTTATGTATCAGAATATGAATTTTTCTTGTTGTTTCTTCGTAAACAATCTTCTTGCTTACCATTAACATCTTCTGGAACCTTTGTGGAACGAATCCACTTTTCTAGGAAGATGGAACATTTTGGGGTAATGTACCCA